TGAAAAACGAGCACCGTGGAAATACATGCCACTCAGCCAAAGAAAGATGATGGAGAGTTGACCAAAATGAGCACTAAATACTTTTCGAGAAATTTCCTCCAAATCATTGGTATGGCTATCGAAATCGTGAGCATCAGCGTGTAGGTTCCAGATCCAAGTGGTAGTATCAGGTCCTTTAGCTATTGTTCTTGAGAAATGACCGGGTCTGGCCCATTCCTCAAAAGAAGTTTTGATAGGATCCCTATCTACCAAAATTTTTACTTCTGGTTCCGGCGAACGAATAATCATTGAGTCCTCCTCTTTCCGGACAACACATTAAAGAGACCCGCCAACAGTCAAGTCAAGTAATTAGTGAACCTATGAGAGATACTTATTATTAGTTTCTTTCTCTTCTATCTCGCATTTATCTAGTTTCTTTAGTTATTCACTAGAGCAATTATGATCTGGAAGTCGATCCAGGGCAAGTGTTCGGATCTATTATGACATAGCCTCAAGGCGCTCAACGGACCCTTATGGCCTGGGTTTTTAATTAATGCAAAAACAATTTTTTGTGCAACCTAGTCTATTCTTATATTAAAATTTAATATTAAAAAAGTTTCTATCTGTGTAGCCTTTATTCCTATGAAATACCATGAAATATCAGACGAAAAACGAAAAGGACGATCGATCGTAGATTAGAAGGGGTATAATGAAATTCATGAAATTCTTTGATTGGTTCTTCCCAAAGACCCAATCTGTTTTTTTTTTTTATTTGACTGATAGAGATAATGTAATAAACATATAATTTTATATATTCTATTTTATTTTCTCTATTTATTATATATTTAATTATTATTAATTATTATTTAGTTAATTTTTATTTTCTATATTTTTCTATATTAATTAGAATAGAAATAATATTAAAAATAATCTATTTTATAACTATTTAATATATTTTAATATATTATTAAATATATTTATTATTGAATATATTATATATTTTTTACTATATTATATATTTCATTTCTATATTTTTGTATTTTAATATATTTCTATTAATATATTTCTAATATATTTCCATTTTATTTAATATATTATTTTCTATTTATATATATTTTATTTATATATATTATATTTATATATATTATATATATTTTATTTATATATATTATATTTATTATTTATATATATTTTATTTATATATATATTTTATATAGCAATTTTCTATATTTATATAGAATTTTCTATATAATATAAATAGAATAATATAAATAGAAAACTATAATAAATGCTAAAAAAAAATACTAACCCTAAATAATAAGTAATTAAATACTAAATAGAAAAATATAAAGAAAGCGCTCTTATCTTATTCGAACCGCCTTGTAATCTTCAACCAATTCTGCGCTTCAATATAATTTCCAGGAGTAAGCGCTATGGCTTGTTTCCAATACTCCGCGGCTTGATCGAACCAAGCCTCCGCAATTTCAGAATCGCCCTGCCGAATGGCCTGTTCTCCTCGGTCAGAATAGGCGAGCAAATGCCTTCCATTAGAACCGTACTTGAGAGTTTCCTACCTCATACGGCTCAGGAGTCAATTCTTTTGGTGTCCCATTTTTTTCTCGAGTTAACCAAAAAAGGTTAATTCCATGAGTTTCAAACTTTCATTTTTATTAATAAAATTAATAAAAACAATCCGTTTTATCTTTTCTCCCACCTTCAGAAGAATAAGGTGTAGACATTCTACTATCGTTATAATTTTCTGAAAGGTAACTATCTCGGTTTTATCTATATATAGAATCTTTGAAAAAGACCTTCCCTCATAAGAAAGACTTACTATCTTTGGGATCTAATACTACACCGCTGCTCAATACTTTAGGGGATCAACTCTGTTACATAAGTTGATTCCTAACTTATGTCTCATATTATGAGATGAGATAAGTAAGCAGTTCTTATTGTATCGGCCAAAAATCGCGCTAATTGATCTTTACGATGCTTCCTCTATCAATTAGATCTATTATCCATAGAAGCAAGTATCTAGGCATATTTTTTTGTTCCTATTTTGGCTTCTATGAAGTTACTTTCTTTGCTACAGCTGATAAAAATCGTTGTTTTGGACGATGCATATGTAGAAAGCCTATTTCTAGTAAATTTCTTTTTTTTTCTATAGTGGAGATAGTCGCACGTAATGACAGATCACGGCCATATTATTTAAGGCTTGTGGTAAGAAAGGGTTTCGTTCGAGTGCCCGAAAATAATATTCCAAAGCTTTTGTGTGTTCTCCGTTACTTGTGTGAATAAGGCCTATATTATAGAGTATATAACTTCGATCATAGGGATCAATTTCTAGACGCATAGCTTCGTAATAATTCTGCAAAGCTTCTGCATAATTTCCTTCGGATTGAGCAGACATTCGTTACGATCGTCATTCAATTCAAAGAATCTCCGTTCCAGAACCGTACGTGAGATTTTCATCTCATACGGCTCCTCCCTTATGTGCATAATGAAAATAATAAAAAAAGGA